GAAAAAATCACACGTTTGGCCGAGTATGCTACCAATCAATTTTTACCTCTTATTCTAGTGTGTGCTTCCGGAGGAGCACGCATGCAAGAAGGAAGCTTGAGCTTGATGCAAATGGCTAAAATATCTTCCGCTTTATATGATTATCAATTAAATAAAAAGTTATTTTATGTAGCAATCCTTACATCCCCTACCACAGGCGGGGTGACGGCTAGTTTTGGTATGTTGGGAGATATCATTATTGCCGAACCCAATGCTTATATTGCATTTGCAGGTAAAAGAGTAATTGAACAAACATTGAATAAGACAGTACCTGAGGATTCACAAGTGGCTGAATATTTATTCCATAAGGGCTTATTCGATCCAATCGTACCACGTAATCCTTTAAAGGGCGTTCTGAGTGAGTTATTTCGGCTACATGCTTTCTTTCCTTTGAATGAAAATTAGATTAGAGCCTTAGAGTCTTAATTGAATATTTAATAAGAGTATTAATTTAATAAAACTTAATAAATTTTTTTATGTGTGGTGATCAAGTAGTTATTTAATTTATAGGAATCAAAGTCAAAATCCGAAGAATGGATTTTGACTTTGGTAACATAAGATTGAATTGTAGAAAGAACCATCCGGATCGTTTTTTTATTGATATTCCTGGTTACTAATACTAACTAGGAAATCTCTATTAAACAAAAGAGTGAATTCTTTCAAAATAAAAGAGTGAATTCTTTCGCTTTCTTCCGTGGAATTAGTTAACAAGGTCTTGCATCTTTCTATATCTCCCGAAAATAATCCCCCACTAAGAATCTTTTTTGTTGGATCGTATTATAACGAATTCTTTGGGAGTTTTTAGGAAATACTTTAAAATTTTATTAAATTATGAAATTTATAAGACAAGAAAAGATAATAACTACTAATACGAATATAAAAAGGGTGGATTATCGTATATATATATTTCATGTAGAAACATGTAGAAAGATGAATTAGAAACATGTAGAAAGATGAATAGGTCCATTTATTTATATATTTATTGTATTTTATTAATTAATATATATTTCTTAAATTAATATATATTTCTTAAAACATATACTTATAGACTCCCTATCCCTATTAAGTATATATATACTCACTTAGGTATACTTAGTATAATATAACAATTATATATGAATTATAAGATATCTTTATAACAATATAAGGTTCAAATATAAAACAATAAATATAACAATAAATAACAGGTACAAATATTAAATCGAGGTACCCATTCTATGATAACTCTCAACAGTCTCCCCTCCATTTTTGTGCCTTTAGTGGGCTTAGTATTTCCGGCAATTGCAATGGCTTCTTTATCTCTTTATGTTCAAAAAAACAAGATTTTTTAGATACAACAAGGACAAATCTTATATATATATATTTTTTTTTCAAGACTTACTTGGATCATAACACGGATATCTATTTAGTAAAATATGGTATAATATGCGGCTTCCTTCGGGCATAAGCTCTTATGTATGTGTAAACATGATAAATGAATTATAACTATTTTCAAATAGATCGGGATCGGGAAGAATTTCTGAAATGTAAAGTCAATATATCTATATGTATTAGGAAATCATATGAAAGGGATGTTATTATTTTAGTTTGGATCTAAGAAATTCGATGAATTATCCCTAAAGGTTCACATCATAATAGTGCTGGTTGATGAGAGTTACTTCGGAAACAAAAAAAAGTAAAAAAAAAAAAATTATTTTTGTTATTCTCCCAATTCCAATAAAATGCAACTAGGTCTAGTTAGAGTATGAGTTGGCGATCAGAACGTATATGGGTAGAACTTATAGCGGGGTCTCGAAAAACAAGTAATTTCTGTTGGGCCTTTATTCTTTTTTTAGGTTCATTAGGGTTTTTATTGGTTGGAACGTCCAGTTATTTTGGGAGGAATTTGATATCTTTATTTCCCTCTCAGCAAATCATTTTTTTTCCACAAGGTATCGTGATGTCTTTCTATGGGATCGCAGGTCTTTTTATTAGCTCCTATTTGTGGTGCACAATTTCGTGGAATGTAGGTAGTGGTTATGATCGATTCGATATAAAAGAGGGCATAGTGTGTATTTTTCGTTGGGGATTTCCTGGAAAAAATCGTCGCATATTCCTCCGATTCCTTATGAAAGACATTCAGTCCATCAGAATAGAAATTAAAGAGGGTATTTATGCTCGTCGTGTCCTTTATATGGAAATAAAAGGACAAGGAGCCATTCCCTTGACTCGTACTGATGAGAATTTTACTCCACGAGAGATTGAGCAAAAAGCTGCTGAATTGGCCTATTTCTTGCGTGTACCAATTGAAGTATTTTGAAAAAAGGAACTGAAGAATGAGTACTTTGCAAGAGATAAAAAACTCAAGAATCATCTTTTTTTCTATAGCATAACTTAACTGAAGTTTCTTCAGAACGCTTACTCGAGCCAAAGCAAACGTATATGAAACAATTCTAAAACTAAATTGTTTATGTCCACAATTTTTTTTATGCGTATGTAAATCCACTTAACTCAATTCAGTAACAAATCGAAATGATAGATTCATCATATATCAAAACAAAACATTTCATCATAAAGTAAAGAATTTTTTTTCTAAATATTTGATATTTTGATAGAACGGGAGTTCTTTCGTCTCGAAATCCGACTACTATAAATTTGAAGAGGGCTCTTTCTTATTCTATATTCTTTCTAAATTCAAGGACTAACCGCTGTACTGAATCACAAAAAAATCCGGAAATACATCGATGACTTGTAATAGAACTTATGCTTGATAGAAATATTAGTATCATATAGAGTCGACGAATGAGGTGCGTTCATTAAAAATTTTAAAATTCACAGACGAAAAAATGGCAAAAAAGAAAGTATTAATTTCCCTTCTATATCTTGCATCTATAGTATTTTTGCCTTGGTGGATCTCTCTCTCATTTAATAAAAGTCTAGAATCTTGGTTTACTAATTGGTGGAATACTAGGCAATCCGAAATTTTTTTGAATGATATTCAAGAAAAGAGTATTCTAAAAGAATTCATAGACTTAGAGGAACTCTTACGTTTGGACGAAATGATAAAGGAATACCCGGAAACACATTTACAAAAGCCTCGCATCGAAATCTACAAAGAAACGATCCAATTGATCAAGATGCACAACGAGGATCGCATCCATACAATTTTACACTTCTCGACAAATATAATCTGTTTCGGTATTCTAAGTGGTTATTCTATTCTAGGTAATGAAGAACTTGTTATTCTTAACTCTTGGTTTCAAGAATTCCTATACAACTTAAGCGACACAATAAAAGCTTTTTCTATTCTTTTATTAACTGATTTATGTATAGGATTCCATTCGCCCCACGGTTGGGAATTAATGATTGGCTCTGTCTACAAAGATTTTGGATTTGCTCATAATGATCAAATTATATCCGGTCTTGTTTCTACTTTTCCAGTCATTTTAGATACAATTTTTAAATATTGGATCTTTCGTTATTTAAATCGTGTATCTCCTTCACTTGTAGTGATTTATCATTCAATGAATGACTGAAAAGTGATCGAACGATCCAATTATAATATTTGTTACTTTGTACATAAGCAAAACATTCAAAATTGTACTTACTACCCATCCAAGGGATTCCTCCAATATTCCAGTAAAATTATTTATATTTAATATTTAAGTAAATAGCAAAATTATAGATAGGGAACTATACTAGCGACCTACCTAATTTTATTGTAGAAATTTTCGGGATCAATGATTGGACCATGCAAACTAAAAATACCTTTTCTTGGATAAAGAAAGAGATTACTCGATCCATTTCCGTATCGCTCATGATATATATACTAACCCAGGCACCCCTTTCAAATGCATATCCCATTTTTGCACAGCAGGGTTATGAAAATCCACGAGAAGCGACTGGCCGTATTGTATGTGCCAATTGCCATTTAGCTAATAAACCCGTGGATATCGAGGTTCCACAAGCGGTACTTCCTGATACTGTATTTGAAGCAGTTGTTCGAATTCCTTATGATCTGCAACTGAAACAAGTTCTTGCTAATGGTAAAAAAGGAGCTTTGAATGTCGGGGCTGTTCTTATTTTACCCGAGGGGTTTGAATTAGCCCCTCCCGATCGTATTTCGCCCGAGATTAAAGAAAAGATAGGAAATCTGTCTTTTCAGAGCTATCGTCCCACTAAAAAAAATATTCTTGTGATAGGTCCGGTTCCTGGTCAGAAATATAGTGAAATCACCTTTCCTATTCTTTCCCCGGACCCCGCTACTAAGAAAGATGTGCACTTCTTAAAATATCCCATATATGTAGGCGGGAACAGGGGAAGGGGTCAGATTTATCCCGACGGGAGCAAGAGTAACAATAATGTTTATAATGCTACAGCAGCAGGTATAGTAAGCAAAATAATACGAAAAGAAAAAGGGGGGTACGAAATAACCATAGCGGATGCATCGGATGGACGTCAAGTGGTTGATATTATCCCTCCAGGACCGGAACTTCTTGTTTCAGAGGGCGAATCCATCAAACTTGATCAACCATTAACGAGTAATCCTAATGTGGGTGGATTTGGTCAGGGAGATGCGGAAATAGTACTTCAAGATCCATTACGTGTCCAAGGTCTTTTGCTCTTCTTGGCATCTGTTATTTTGGCACAAATCTTTTTGGTTCTTAAAAAGAAACAGTTTGAGAAGGTTCAATTGTCCGAAATGAATTTCTAGATCTGCGGATTTATCAACATCAAGCTCTAAAAATAAACAAATTTTTGTTGGGAATTATGTATGATCAAAAAAATTTTGCTTATTTCTATTCTTTATTCTACCGGATTTCGGGAATTACTTAATACCGCATTCCTGGTCATAGTATATTGTGAAGGCGACTGTTTTACTTAACTCTTCTTTATTTATTTGTTTTTTCAATCCAAATTGAAACGGTATGATATAGAATGAATCAATAGTTTTATATTTGACTAGAATCAAAACAAAAGAT